CGCGGACGAATCAAAAAAGGGTTTTCACTCTCAATTAAAAATGAAATTTCTAAAAAAAATTATATAGAAAAATTTTTGATAAATAAGATTCATAGTATCCTTCTTATTATTAATCGCCTAGAATTTGAACAGAAACTAAATCCATTTGATAGAAAAACATGCGCAAAGCAAATGGATTATTTATTGAACTTAATCAATAAATTTGCTGTAAAATCAAGTTTGAATTTTAAAAGACCTTTTTTAGTTCCCGAACACGAACAAGTAAGAATTGATTCAGAAGATAGAATCAAAATTTTCAAATTTTTATTTGATGCAGATACAACTCTTCCCAACGAGAAAACAATAAAAAAAAAATCTATTGGACTAAAAGAAATCCAAAAAAAAGTCCCTCGATGGTCATACAAATTAATTAACAATTTGGAACAACAGGAGGGAGAAAGCGAGGAAAGTGTGGTAGTGGATCATGAGATTCGCTCAAGAAAAGCAAAACGTATAGTTATTTTTACTGATAACCAACGGAATACTGATACTTATAGTAATACCCAAGAAACTAATAATACTGATCAAACAGACCAAGTGGCTTTGATACATTATTCACAACAATCGAATTTTCGTCGAGACATAATCAAAGGCTCTGTGCGTGCTCAAAGACGTAAAATAGTTACTTGGAAATTCTTTGAGGCAGATGCGCATTCCCCCCTCTTTTTGGACCGAATAGAAAAATCCCCCATTTTTTCTTTTGATATTTCCGAACGTATAAACCTAATTTTGAGAAATTTTATGTGGACAAACACAGAACTCAAAATTTCGGATTCTAAAGAGAAAACCACAGAAGAAAGTGAGAAAAAAAAGGAAGAGGATAAAAAAGAGGAAGCCAAAAGAAAGGAGAAAGTACGTATAGAAATAGCGGAAGCCTGGGATAGTATTTTACTTGCTCAAGTACTAAGAGGTTTTTTGTTAGTAACCCAATCGATTCTTAGAAAATATATTATATTGCCTTCATTGATAATAGTTAAAAATATCGCCCGTATGCTATTGTTTCAATTTCCCGAATGGTCCGAGGATTTTAAAGATTGGAATCGAGAAATGTATGTTAAATGCACCTATAATGGCGTTCAATTATCAGAAAAAGAATTTCCAAAAAACTGGTTAACAGACGGTATTCAGATTAAGATCCTATTTCCTTTTCGTCTGAAACCTTGGCACACATCTAACCCACGAGCCCCTTATAATGATCCAATGAAAAAGAAAGATTCAAAAAATGATTTTTGTTTTTTAACAATTTTTGGAATGGAAGCTGAATTCCCTTTTGATTCTCCCAGAAAACAACTTTCATTTTTTGAACCCATTTTTAAAGAACTCAAAAGAAAAATTAGAAAATTGAAAAAGAAATGCTTTCTAATTCTAAGAATTTTAAAAGAAAAAACAAAATTGTTTGTAAATGTTTTAAAAGAAACAAAAAAATGGGTCATTAAAAGGATTCTTTTTTTAAAAGAAATAAAAAAAGAACTCTCACAAATAAATCCAATTCTATTATTTGGATTGAGAAAAAGAAAAGTATATGAATTGAGTAAAACGAAAAAAGATTCTATAACCAATAATCTGATGATTGATGAATTGTCCATTGAAACTATACCATCATCCATTGAAACTATACCTCGGAATTGGACAAATTATTCATTGACAGAAAAAAAAATGCAGGATCTAACTGATAGAACAAGCACAATCATAAACCAAATAGAAAAAATTACAAATCAAAAAAAGGGCGGATTTCGAATTCCAGATCCAAATATTCGTTCTAACAAAATAAGTGATGATGATAAAGGGTTGGAATCACAAAAAAATATTTGGCAGATATTAAAAAGAAAAAATGCTCGACTAATACGTAAATTACATTATTTTATGAAATTTTTCATTGAAAGGATATACATAGATATCTTTCTGTGGATCATTAATATTCCTAGGATCAATACACAACCATTTCTTGAATCAATAAAAAAAATTATTAATAAATACATTACCAATAATGAAACAAATCAAGAAAAAATGGATAAAACAAATCAAAGTTTAATTCACTTTATTTCGACTATAAAAAAGGCACTTTATAATACTAATATTAGTAATAAGAATTCAAATACTTTTTGTGACTTATCCCACTTTTCACAAGCCTATGTATTTTACAAACTCTCACAAACCCAATTTATTCCTTTTTATTTTTATAAGTTAAAATCTGTCTTTCAATGTAATGGAGCAGCCCCCTTTATTAAGAATGAAATAAAGGATTATTTTATTGGAACACAAGAACTTTTTCATTCTCAATTAAGACATAAGAATCGTCAGAATTCTGGAATAAATCAATGGACAAATTGGTTAAGGAATCATTATCAATATGATATATCTCAGATTAGATGGTCTAGACTAGTACCCCAAAAATGGCGAAATCGATTCAATCAACACTGTATGAATCAAAATAAGGATTTATGCAACTCCTCTAAAAAAACAAAATTTATTCACTACGAAAAACAAAATAATTTTGAAACGGCTTCATTACTAAACGAAAAAGAGAATTTTAAAAAACAATATAGATATGATCGGTTAGCATATAAATCTATTAATTCTGAAGATACGAAGTACTCTTCAATTTATGAATCGCCATTACACGTAAAAAATAACCAAGAAGTTTTTTCGAATTCCAACACAAATAAACGAAAATCTTTTTATATGATGGAAGGTATTCCTATTATCCCTATCAATAAGGATCTAGTACAAGATGATATTAGAGATATGGAGAAAAATCTGGATAGAAAATATTTTGATTGGAGAATTCTCGATTTTTGTCTTAGAACGAAAATCGATAGCGAGGCTTGGATCAATATTGATACTGACCCAAACAGTAATAAAAAATCTACTAAGGCTAAGCTTAATAATTATCAAATAATTGATAAAATCAAAAAGAAAAATCTTTTTTATCTCACAATTCATCAAGATCAAGAAATCAACTTATCCAATCAAAAACGTTTTTTTGATTGGATGGGAATGAATGAAGAAATACTAAATCGTCCCATATCAAATCTTGAACGTTGGTTCTTCCCAGAATTTTTGATATTTTATAATTTGTATAAAACAAAACCGTGGGTTATACCAATAAAATTACTTCTTTTAGATTCTAATCTAAATGAAAACGCTACTGATATTGAAAACAAAAGCATCGCTGGAAATAAAAAAAAGGATCCTTTTATATCAATATCCTCCAGTGAAAAAAAATCTCTTGAATTAAAAAAACGAAATAAAGGGCAAAAAGAATCCGCCGCGGACCAAGCAAACTTTGAATCTGCTCTTTCAAACCAAGAAAAAGATGTTGAAGAAGATTATACGGGCTCGGACATGAAAAAACATAAAAATAAAAAGCAATACAAGAACAATACAAAAGCGGAGTTTGATTTCTTACTAAAAAGGTATTTTCTTTTTCAATTGCGATGGGATGATATTTTAAATAAAAAAATAATTAATAACATCAAAGTATATTGTCTCCTGCTTAGACTGATAAATCCACGAGAAATAACTATATCCTCTATTCAAAGGGGAGAAATGAGTCTTGATATTCTGATGATTCAGAAAAATTTAACTCTTACAGAATTGATCAAAAGAGGAATTTTGATTATTGAACCAATTCGTCTATCTATAAAAAATGATGGGCAATTTATTATGTCTCAAACCATTGGTATTTCGTTGGTTCATCAAAGTAAACACAAAATTAATCAAAAATACCGAGAAAAAACTCATGTTGATAAGAATTCTGATGAAGTCATTACCAAATATAAAAAGATGACTGGAAATAGGGATAAAAATCATTATGATTTGTTTGTTCCTGAAAATCTTTTATCACCTAGACTTCGGAGAGAATTTCGAATTCTAATTTGTTTCAATTCTAGGAATAGAAATGATATGCATAAAAATTCAGCATTGGGGAATGGGAATAAGGTAAACATTCAGGTTTTGGATAAAAGCAAAGGATATCAAAAGAAACTTATTAAATTAAAGTTATTTCTGTGGCCCAATTATCGATTAGAAGATTTAGCTTGTATGAATCGTTATTGGTTTGATAGCAATAACGGCAGTCGTTTCGGTATGGTAAGGATACATATGTATCCGCGATTGAAAATTCATTACTAGTATATTTTTGCTATCTTTCCCATATCGTAGCGGGTCTATGACGACAAAGAGGTGCACACATTCATTGTCTTACATTCCGTTCTGATACATGATACTAATTCAATGACATATCAATTCGATCTCGAAATGAATCAATAAAATCTTCTGATTTTAGGACTCAGTTTTTATCTTTTTTGAGTACGGAAAACAACCATGCTTTTGTATACCTTTTCAAATCGAATTTTTAAATTTAAATCGGATTAATTTTAATTTGATTTAATAAAATTCGAAATTAGAACAAAATTAAGATTATTGTCTATACCAAACTAAAACAAGTGACATTATTATTACTGATCAATAAAGATATCTATCAATAAAAATATCTTAAAAAAAGAAGGGGGTTTCATTTTATGGTAAAAAATTCATTCATCTCAGTTATTTCACAAGAAGAAAAAGAAGAAAACAGGGGTTCTGTTGAATTTCAAATATTTAGTTTCACCAATAGGATACGAAGACTTACTTCACATTTACAATTACACAAAAAAGACTATTTATCTCAGAGAGGTCTACGTAAAATTCTGGGAAAACGCCAACGACTGCTATCTTATTTGTCAAAGAAAAATAGAATAGGTTATAAAGAATTAATTAATCGGTTGGATATTCGGGAATCAAAAACTCGTTAATTTGAAGAAGCATTTTGAATTATTTGATTTATTAGATCTTGAATTTGAATGAACTTTTTTTCGTTTTCAACAATTCATGAAAGAATGAATTAAGGAAAAACCTATGAATATACCAGCTCCAAGAAAAGACCTCATGGTAGTCAATATGGGTCCCCACCATCCATCAATGCATGGTGTTCTTCGACTTATCATTACTCTAGATGGTGAAGATGTTATTGACTGTGAACCAATATTGGGTTATTTACACCGAGGGATGGAAAAAATTGCGGAAAACCGAACAATTATACAATATTTACCTTATGTAACACGTTGGGATTATTTAGCTACTATGTTCACAGAAGCAATAACGGTAAATGGACCGGAACAGCTGGGAAATATTCAAGTACCTAAAAGAGCCAGCTATATCAGAATAATTATGTTGGAGTTGAGTCGTATAGCTTCTCATCTGTTATGGCTCGGCCCTTTTATGGCGGATATTGGTGCCCAGACTCCCTTTTTCTATATTTTCAGAGAAAGAGAATTAGTATATGATCTATTCGAAGCTGCCACCGGTATGAGAATGATGCATAATTATTTTCGGATCGGGGGGGTAGCGGCTGATCTCCCTCATGGCTGGATAGATAAATGTTTGGATTTCTGCGATTATTTTTTAATAAGGGTTGCTGAATATCAACAACTTATTACACGCAATCCTATTTTTTTAGAACGGGTCGAGGGGGTAGGCATTATTGGTCGAGAGGAAGTAATAAATTGGGGTTTATCGGGACCAATGCTGCGAGCGTCCGGAATACAATGGGATCTTCGTAAAGTTGATCAGTATGAGTGTTATGACGAATTTGATTGGGAAGTACAGTGGCAAAAAGAAGGGGATTCGTTGGCTCGTTATCTAGTCCGAATTGGTGAAATGGTGGAATCCATAAAAATTATTCAACAGGCTCTCGAAGGAATTCCGGGGGGGCCATATGAGAATTTAGAAACCCGATATTTTGATAGAGAAAGGAATCCAGAATGGAATGATTTTGAATATCGCTTTATTAGTAAAAAACCTTCTCCTACATTTGAATTGCCGAAACAAGAACTTTATGTGAGAGTCGAAGCTCCAAAAGGAGAGTTGGGGGTTTTTCTGATAGGGGATCGGAGTGGTTTTCCTTGGAGATGGAAAATTCGACCGCCGGGTTTTATCAATTTGCAAATTCTTCCTCAGTTAGTTAAAAGAATGAAATTGGCTGATATTATGACAATACTAGGTAGTATAGATATCATTATGGGAGAAGTTGATCGTTGAAATGATAATTGATACACCAGAAGTACAAGATATCGATTCTTTTTCTAGATTGGAATTTTTAAAAGGGGTCTATGGAATTATATGGTTACTTATTCCTATTTTGACTCTTGTATTGGGAATCACAATAGGCGTACTGGTAATTGTATGGTTAGAAAGAGAAATATCCGCGGGAATACAACAACGTATTGGACCTGAATACGCCGGTCCTTTGGGAGTTCTTCAAGCTCTAGCAGATGGGACAAAGCTTCTTTTCAAAGAAAATCTTTTTCCATCTAGAGGGGATACTCGTTTATTCAGTATCGGTCCATCCATAGCAGTGATATCAATTTTAGTAAGCTATTTAGTAGTTCCGTTTGGTTATCGCCTTGTTTTAGCGGATCTCAATATTGGTGTTTTTTTATGGATTGCTATTTCAAGTATTGCTCCCATTGGACTTCTTATGTCAGGATACGGGTCAAATAATAAATATTCCTTTTTAGGTGGTCTACGAGCTGCTGCTCAATCGATTAGTTATGAAATACCATTAACTTTATGTGTGTTATCAATATCTCTACGTGCGATTCGTTGATATATAGACATAAACTTTTCTCTATTCTTCCTTTCTAGGAAAGCGGTGGAATGAATTGAGTAAAGTTAGATATCTTCATTTTTTTTATTCATTATTCGGATTGAAGAATTAAATCAAATAGTTATATGAGTGAAAGAAAACAGCTTATATTATATATAATATATAAATTAGATAATTTAGAATATATAAATTCGCAGTAAAAATATTGAGTCTCATTTTCCATGTATAAGAAAGAGTTAAGCGGAAATAAACATAAACATAAGAAACCGTTTACCCCAAGATTGGTTAATTAGTCATCCTGACTTGAAGCGGGCTCAAAAGATCCACCGTATTGCGTTTTCACTATCATTTGTATGTATTAAGATACATGTATTATCATAACGGGGGGTTGAACAAAAACGAGTGGATGGTTAGAAACACCAAGATATGTAACGGATTTGTAATGGAAATGGAATTTTTGTAAATTATCCAAAAGGACATTTTTACATAATATACAAACAAAGAATACTAATTGGGGCTTAAAGTTGGTAGAAATTATTAGGCAGTACTCCCCAAGGCACGATTCCAATCCAGAGTATGCTCCTATCCACCGATTAAATACATAACTATTGGGAACGAAAAAATCCTTTATTTTGTAAGCCCCCCTTTTTTCAGAAATAGAAAGAAGAATAGGAATGAAAAAAAAAAAAAGAGAAAGAAACCCAATTCCAATAAAAAAATATCTTTTTTCTCCTTTTCCATATCCATATTCATATATAGAATATGTATCATAATTCATGAATTAATATGGAATTCTTTTTCATAAGTAAAAA